AACCGATTAAATTATGGAAGTCAATATTCTTGCATTTATTGCTACTGCACTATTCATTCTAGTTCCTACTGCCTTTCTACTTATCATTTACGTAAAAACAGTCAGTCAAAATGATTAATTCATTTGAATTTTCAAATGAATTTGAATGAAACTTTCCTTCCGAGTTCTTATCAAAAATTGACGAAGTCAAATGAAACGGATTTCCAATTTCATGTCTTAATTTAAATGAACTGAGCGGACGATAATTAGAATTGGCAGTATTCTAAGAGATAGATAGTATGGCAGAACGAAATAGATTAATCTTTCGACCATACTATCTATCTCTTAGTCAGTTGTAATCTAAAATAAAGATAAAGGCTTAAGTTTCTATAGATCAATCTACAATATTCTCTTCATATACATATATGTGTATATCTATTCCATATTTTGTATATATTGTATGGAATTGACATACCACCCAATTTGCTACATCTATTTGTTCTGATCAATCTGAAATAATTCTTATTTTAGCAATTCGAATTCCTTTCCTTTTCCTAATAAGGAAGAGGAAACCTTACTTCACTCATTTTTAACCCCCGAACCATGATATGAAATAAGTGGATAAAGTACAAATTGCCTTTCTCAAATTAGAACCTAAACCGCCCAATATGCGACTCGCCCGAGGCAATATCTTATTATTAGCTAGTCTCTCGTTAGACAATCACCATCTTCTATATCATTTCTCATACAAAATGCGTATACACTTAACAAAACGACTCCCTCTTTGAACAGTAAAGAGGGAAAGAAATAAAAAAAAAGGTCCATCCGGTCTTCCTCAGTATGCATCTATAAAGATAGTAGGAATCCGTTGCCATTGATTGAAATAGAAAATTTCGGAAGAATTTTAGGTTGGAATCAATTTCCAATTACCGGAATACCGTTCTTTTCGAAATACAAATATGGGAATCGCCTAAATATCTCTTTGATTGAATATGATTCATATCATAGATTACTCCATTGGAGTCCAATGGCATTCTAAATTCCGAGATTTTTATTTGAAATAGTTTAAAATACGTTGCAAAACGAGCTATAAAACAATTGATATTGATACGGTTTGATTCCTGTAGTAGTACTTCTAGAGCCCACTTCTTCCCCACACTACGAGTGAAAGGGAAAATGTAAAGACTACCATTAAAGCAGCCCAAGCGAGACTTACTATATCCATGTGAATTATGTCCCCTATCTCTATAAATACGAAAGAATTATTCCATTATTCTTCACTAATAATAGTGGAATCAATGGTGCAGAGTCAAAAAGGGATTCTGACCAAACACTATTGATAAACCAATCCAACAAATCGATTATGATTTTGAATTGGGAAAGATTAAACACAAGTAATGTAGTAATATCCCGAGGGAATGGAAACACGTAAGAATAAAATAAATAAAAAAAAATTAAGGCTTATCTTTCTTTTTTTGTTTTGTTGACTTTCTAAGTCAAAGTCAAAACAGAAGGGGAGAAATCTATAAAAAAGAGAAATCACTATCTATATACAGACCTCTATTTCCTCATTTCTGTACCCCCTCCCCCCCCCCCGACTATCGTTGGGAAAGAGGGGGCTTGACCTGGGGTTGGAGAAAAGAAAAAATTTCTTTTTGCCCCCTTTTCTATATCTATAAAAGTCAATTATTCATCCAATTTAATATTGCCCGAATACCCAGGGATTCTCACGAGCCTGTGATATATAAAGCAACTTCTGCCCCTTTCCAAAATTCTTAATTGAATTTCCTACCAGAGACAATCTGATTCAAAATATAGTCATTAGACACTCCCTTAATAATTAAGGGTAGTAGACGGGAATCGAAAAATCTCGATAGTCCCTCTACCAGTAGATTAGAAGAATCCTAGATACGAACGAGGATTCACAATCTTTTCTTTTTTAAAAACCTTCAGACTCCATAAACAAAGCATCACCGGTCTGTTTCCTCTGCTTTTACCGGGGGAAAATTCCGCGAGTTCTATCATCAGAACAGAAGAAAAGAAGAGATTTCGAGTTTTTTTGTTAATGTTGATCAGGCGACACCCGGATTTGAACTGGGGAAAAAGGATTTGCAGTCCCCCGCCTTACCACTCGGCCATGCCGCCAAAATGATACAAAATAGATGAAAATTTTCCTAGATTATTAAATCTTTATTGTACTTGCATTTTAACTCCTGTTTTCCTTAATCCTTTTCCTAAAAGAAAGCCCCTGGATTTGAGCCATTCCTTCGGTTGAGTGTATAGTATCTGAAAATATACAATCCTAAAAACATTCTCTCGCGTTTTTTCTATTGCGAAATCAAATGTGTATTTTTAGCCGACAAATTGGAACCATTAACTATTGGCTGCTTACTTCGAATTCATGAATGATTCTGGGATTTGAATCTTAAAATTGTGTTTTCCTAATGACATAAGAAAATACAAATTGAGACTGAACTAATCAGTATTGATTTTTTCAATCAAAAAATTCTTCTACATTTCG